AGATAAAAAAAAAAAAAAAGAATTAGTAATAGAAATAGAATATAGATAATATTTTTATCTATTTTGGACCTAATTTGGCGGCATGGCCAAGTGGTAAGGCGGGGGACTGCAAATCCTTTATCCCCAGTTCAAATCCGGGTGTCGCCTGATCAACAAAAGATTGGGGATTTCTTATCCTGTTGGTCTAAATTCGATGAATTTTTGCTCCGCAAGAAGCAGAGGCAAAGGACTAAGCGGACGTGTCAATACTTGATTTTTATAACCCATAGCATAGGTTTTCTAAAATACTGTCATTTTTTTTTCTCAAAATCTGGGTGTAGCCCAAACAAACCAGTATCAATAGGGATGAAGCAACTCTCACTTATTAATTTAATGATAGGTTCGGGCCATTTATTTTATTTAATTGAAAAATAAAATAAACGGCGAGAGTCAATTCCGGGATTCAGAACTAAGGTTGGAAATCTCGGTATCCAAGGGTTCCTAAAGGGCACTTCTTTTTTGGTACTAGAATTGAAGAAGAGATTATACGAAAGACTATCATATCAAGATCTCTTAAACTGCCCTTATTAAACAAAGTAGTGTCTCGCGATACTGTCTGGTATTAAATTAGATCGGATACGATGATAGGAAATCTATTTAGGAGTTGTGGAAAGGCCCGAAGATACTTTGTATCCAGACTCATGAGAGGCTATGAGTGCTCAGACATGCAATCAGAATGGTTGGTCTACTCTTCTTTTTTTTTAGAGTAAAGTTCAAAGTTGAAAAGAAAAAATGTATGTATATGTAGGAATAGTGGTGGGGGGTTCTCCCGATTCTTTCACAGAAAGAAAGACAGTAAGCTTAGATCAAATAGGAAATAGAGGTATCTGATAGATAGTTATCTCTCTTGATGGTATATTTTTATGCTTTTTGCTTAGTAAAGAAAGGTATCAAAACAAACAAAGGGTCTTACTATTCTTACTCTTACATGCTCCACTCCATTAGAGGTCCTTTGCTATTTCCAAAGAAAAAACGTGTGTATCATCGTATTTGTACTTAATGCTTCCTGATTCTACCAGAAACCCTAAAATATAGAAACTTGTTACGAATGTATTCATTGAATTGGTTTGGTTCATCAACAGTCTTAATTCAGAATCCTATTTTGACTCTGCGCCATTGATTCCACTATGATTATTAATCAATAACAGAATAATTCCTTCATAGAAATAGGGGCATAATTCACATGGATATAGTAAGTCTTGCTTGGGCTGCTTTAATGGTAGTCTTTACATTTTCCCTTTCACTTGTAGTATGGGGAAGGAGTGGACTCTAGGGCTGGGGGCACTACTAATTGAGTAATCGATTGCTCAATCGAACTGTATCAACTCTTTATTGATCATTTTTCGAAGCCTTAAAAATAAATCTCTTCAAACATGATAGGAGATTTTTTCCAATCCAACCGTTTCCTAAATATTCTATTTTGGTGAATCAACTCTTATCAGAATTATGGATATTACAATAAGAAAAACCAATACCTATTTTTTTTCTTTACTTTTACCTTTCTAAAAGTTCCGCTATTACGACAATACATATTTTCTTTCTACTGGAAACGAAGCGATTAATGATTGTCCAAAAAGGTCCTACACATAAATAACACATAATAAAATTAGATCTTTCTTCCATTGAGCGATCCATATATCACACATTTAACATTTGTTTTAGACTCCTAGAAATGTTTTTATGCTTTTTTTGACTCATTGAATGTTTAAGCATGAAAAATGGACAGGCTCTACTCCTTTTCCAAATAAAATCCGAAGAGGTTACCATATAACTCCGCGGATCATCCGTTAATTGTGACTTCTTGAGATGGGAAATCAAAATAAAAGAAATAGAATTAGAGTGCTATCTATATGTACATCTAATATATGTACATATTGTAATTTGATCTATATGAAGCCTATATTCGTATACAATACAACTTTATATAATAAAAAATAGTATACAATACTAGCCAGTGTGGTAGAAAGAACTATAGTTCTTTCTACCACACTAGCTTATTAGATACTTACTAAGATACTTCTGATTCCAGCCTAATCATTTCATTTAAGACTTAGAGTTTGAATCCCTTTCTTTCATTTCTTAAATCATTGATAAGAATTAATAATTCAAATTAATCATTTTGACTAACTGTTTTTACATAGATGATAAGTAAAAAAGCAGTAGGAACTAGAATGAACAGTGCAGTAGCAATAAGTGCGAGAATATTGACTTCCATAATCTTTTTTTTTTTTTTTTGTTTCGCAATAACTCGGGATCTAATCCCATAGAGATGAGAAATTTGACTCTTGTAAATTCAATGGGATGAATTGCATCCTGATAATACTGAATCAGATCAATATTATGAATAACAATTTCTGATCTATCAAATGAATTCATCGTCGAAAATGGAATAAATAGTATAACATAGGAAGATCTTTTATCCATACTAAATAAAAAATACCATTTTTGATTGTATCAGAAATACCCGCCGTTGGATTTTCGTCCCCTTTTTTCACTTTTTCTTTTCTATAACCTAGCATCTTCCTTATACAACTTTCCTACTTTTACGTAGAATTATGTACATCAAATTATGAAGTATCATATGATATGACCAGTATTCTCTGGGTCATACACAGATCCAAACAGTATAAGTGAGATAGAAAAAAGAAAGGATTAAGTATAAAAAATCGAATATTCGAACAAATGAAATTTACTAAGAATAAGAAAGGGGACGTTGCTTGGTTGGTCTTTTCTTTAGTATCCTCTCTTTATTGGATTGGGATTGGAACGTATACATGAAAAACGCAGTATGCAATTTAAATGAGAATGAAATAGATTGTTTCCAATTAGTATTAATAATTGAGGATACACAAAAAAAAGTAGGAATTTAGAAAGGATGTGCTTTAACCTGAAAAGTACTTCGCCGGGTAATTAAATTATATTTATATTAAGTGTATCGTACAATAAACGAAGACAATTTATGTCTGTACTCCCCATAAAAATATGGGCACTCTATTCCATTTCATTGATCAAGAACAATCGAAAAAGAAAGTGAGTATGGTATCTCTTAAATTTAAAATACTGAATATAGTCAGTCTGAATATAGCAATACTACCGATTGTACTAATCTACATATGTCTCTCCCTTATCAATCAGTACTAGTGAAAGAAATTCCCCTATTTGTCTGATGATAAATGCGAAACAAAAGAAATCAAAATCTCCCCCCCCCGCAACGGGGATTCCATTTTGCTCCCTGTCTTCCCTTTCGCTAAAAATAAAAAAATGAATTGAGAAATTCATCGGATCCTAGTTCGGGACTGACGGGGCTCGAACCCGCAGCTTCCGCCTTGACAGGGCGGTGCTCTGACCAATTGAACTACAATCCCAGCGAGGTGTATAGCATACATATTCTTATGGTTTCATAAGAACATTCTACTCGTCATGTTGTAACGTAACGGATACGCGAATGATATATTGATATCATATCCACATAAACACGGGCTTTAGTGAGAGTAGCGCGGATTATTAGTAACTAGTGATTTTTTATTTTATTGTTAAAAATAGATAATCAATCTTTCAATGAGATGAGAAAAAAGATATAGATAGAGCAAAAAAATGAACCCTTTCTGTAGGACAAATTGGTTGTATCATACTCATGGAACGGTGCATTTTTGGGCCGAGCTGGATTTGAACCAGCGTAGACATGTCGCCAACGAATTTACAGTCCGTCCCCATTAACCGCTCGGGCATCGACCCAGGAAGAATTCATTCTAGGCTTATTGATAATCCATGATCAACTTCCTTTCGTAGTACCCTACCCCCAGGGGAAGTCGAATCCCCGTTTTCTCCTTGAAAGAGAGATGTCCTGAACCACTAGACGATGGGGGCATATCCGCCCGACCGTCATCATACTATGATGATAGTATGAACAGTTTTTTGGAATTGTCAATATAATCTAATGGTATGGCTAGATCGGAAAAGTCTTTCTATCTATGTTCTAATTCTATAGAATTAGAACATTTTTTTTCTTCCATTTTCATTCATTGCTTCGTTTCTCATTCAGATGAAATATAATATGCCTATCACTATCTCACACTAAGCCAGAAAATTCAAAAACGAGAAAAATTTTTCTAGGTAAATAAAATTTCTTGTTCCATTATGAGTCTACTGCACATATATGTATATATGCAGTAGACTCATAATGGAAAATGGCTAATTCATGAATTGAATAGGGCCCTTTTAACTCAGTGGTAGAGTAACGCCATGGTAAGGCGTAAGTCATCGGTTCAAATCCGATAAAGGGCTTTTTCATGAAACTCAAGTCTTAGTCTTCCTTTTTCAGCGGAGAATACGGATTTGATATATAAAAGAAACGGGCAACCACTCATTATAATTTATATTGGGTTCTTAATTATTATGAATTCTAGTTAAAAAGTGGAACATTTAATCATTATCATAATGACTAATTGAACTTATTGGAGGAATTCTAACCTGTAATGACATAGTAGTCCTCTTCATATCTTATCTTATTATTTTATTCCATTTTTTTGTCCTGGGACATAACATAAATATTCTAGATATCCAATATCCAACCCCTACTTATTAATTTTTAATTTAATCGCCAAACCAAAATCAAAGTATTCCTACTTCCCCATTGTTCCTACCAAATCGAACATAAAATGTTAAATAAAAAGTAAGTGGACCTGACCCATTGAATCATGACTATATCAGCTATTCTGATATTTAAATTCGATATATATTAAATTGTAGAAAGCGGTTTTTTTTTTTTATTTCCTTAGACCACACCACAACAAGACAAGAATTTGTCGATATTTCTTATTTTATCTTCTTGTTAATGGACGCTCCATAGGAATAAATCGCTCCCCTTTTCCGATACATATAAAAAAAGTATATTTTTTTTCGAAAATCTATTTTTCAATATCTTTCCTTGATTTCAGAATCCGATATTGTTTTGTTGTCCT